TCTTCGGAAAGCATAAAGAATATCTGATATAACTTCAGGACTTTAATATTAAATTTGGCGATGCATTAATTAAAGTTTCCTTAATTATACTTAATGCATCGCCGAGTTGATATTCTCATTGATAGAATCAGAATATGGAGCGGGTAGCGGGAATCGAACCCGCATCGTTAGCTTGGAAGGCTAGGGGTTCTAGTCGACGTCGATTCATACTTTTTAACGCCGCTAATTCAAAACCGAACATGAAACTTTGGGGTCATTCGGCTCCTTTATGGACGATGGATAGATTCCCAGATAGAAGCCGCAAGCCAAATAACAAAATTCGACCCATAACATCTATGTCAGCTTTTTTGTCTGAATGAATTCAAAACAATTTGCTTTCTAGATGATCCCTCTAGAAGAGGGGGATTCTAACAATCCCCATTTTTCTAGTTACTTCGTTCTCTATTTCTATTTGAGAGAATCCTTAGGAAAAGTTTTTTGTTTCCCCCGAGCTAAAATAATAAAAAAATAGAATATAAATATGTTGATGTCTTTAGTAAACTAAAGTTATCATTTAATAGCTATGTTGCTTCAATCGAACCTATAAAAACCTAATTTGAAGATTTAGTTACGATTCGAACTATACTTTTCTATCTTTATCCATGGATCCTTTACTTAGACTTAAAAAATTGGAAGTATGGATCCAATTCAAAAACAAAATTATGTTTCGCCATTTAATAATCCAAAATTTCAATTTCGAATTGACCCTTGGATACAAATCACGAGAACGGATATTTTTCCCCGAATCTTTTGATTTTCATTTTAGAGTGAAAGGATTCAACTTTAATCCTTTTAAGAAATAAAGTTTTTGATTGGAATATCAATGAAAATGAAGGATCCCTTAACTATTAAGGGGATTACTTGAACGAATCACACTTTTACCACTAAACTATACCCGCTACAATGGGATTATTGTATAAAAAGGGTTTTTTGTCGAACAAGAGGATGTAATCAAGATAGAACAGAAATTCAAATAATCATGAAATGAAAATTCGAAATTGGAACGTTGACGTCTTTGTCAGGAGTCCTAATGCAATTAGGAAAGGAGGAGTTATTTCGGTTAAATAACTAAATTGAAAAATTCATAAAAAAAAACAAACTCTTTTATTGGACGAATTTTGACAGCTATGGCTCAACAAAACAACTTAAGTCATAAGACAAAAAAAGAAGTGGCTTGTGAAAAAATCCCTAGTTCTTTTTTCCTTTTTTTCAGTAAAAGTCAAAGAAATGGAACTAAAAAAAAGAAATGAAAGAATAATAAGAAATGACACTTTGATTCTAATTCTCTATCATCATAGGGATGGAAATAGTACTTCTTTTTCTTGTTCTTTGAATACAATAACAAGTATTTCATTTTTGGGTTTTCAAATCAAATCCAAAAAAAAAGAATTTGTTTATGTTATGGTTCGCATTTTTTCTATGGTTGGCGGTATGTTTCATTAGAACAAAAAAAGTGCCTGGCTGGATACTGACCAGGCCAGGCTGTCGAAGTGGAAATAAAAAGGGCCCCGTTGAACGAAATTAAAGAGATATTCTTTATATTTAGTTTTTTCTATTTTATCTCTTTCGAATGCTCTCTGTCTTTGAATTTTCTATAAATGATAGAAACGGAATTGCTGATACAGTGCGATCTATTTATATAATAGAATACACAAGACAATAAAAAAAATATTCTATAAGCTATATTTTCTATGAGCTATATAATCAAATTACTTTCTATATTCTCTAGAATATCGAGAGTATAGAAAGTAAAGATATAAAATAAAGCAAAGGCGGCTTTTTCAAGCATTATTTTTTGTGTAATGTAACATAGTAATTATTATTTTTTTTTTTTCAATTAGGAGAGATGGCTGAGTGGATTAAAGCGTCGGATTGCTAATCCGGTGTACGAGTTATTCGTACCGAGGGTTCGAATCCCTCTCTTTCCGTTTCGGTCGATCGCTTCGTATCTTTTTTAGCGAACACTTTTCCTTTTTTAATAGTAACAGATGTGGAATTGAGAAAGCCCTAAGAACATTTATACGACTAAAGCAAGCAACCCCTTCTTTTTTTTTATTCTTCGCGTCCGGGATTACGCCCTGGATCATTAGACAGGAATCCGAAGATGAAGAGAGAAACAAAGAATATCACTACAGTGTAAACAAAGAGTTTGAGAGTAAGCATTATACAATCTCCAAATAATTTTTTGGGGTAAAGGGACAAAAAATGGATTCTATATTTTTATACGACATATCCGATTTTGACATCAAGAAATGAAGTTTTTTTAGAATTTCGATTCTATAATTTTTAGAATTTCGATTCTATAAATAGAAAAGAGTTTTCAGAAACTCGGATAAATCATGAATTTTCTAGCCCAATATTAAAGGTTTCATCGAAAACTTACAGCGGCTTGCCAAACAAAGGCTAAGAGAAAAAATAGAACAGGTATTACTGGCATAACATCTACAATTGGATTCAAAAAAGCGTAGGCCTCGGGTAATTTGGCGAATAAAAAACTACTCGAATAAAGGGCAGAATTAAGACATATATACATTAAACGAAAGATATTAAACATAACAAACCTTTTTTTGGGGGAGAATTGGATTTTGATTGAGTTATTAATATCTTATTGATATAAGATAAAAGGGAAGAAAAGAAAGTAAGGTAGACAATAAAAATACTTCTTGGAATCAAACCAATCAAAACTAAAATCCTTCTATTCTCGTGTCAGAATTGAAGAAATCATACTTTCATACAATATCTTAATTGAATTCTATGTAATGATCAATAAATTAGAAAGTTTTATTTTACACCTACATGTGTCACAACCCTAAACTAAAACAATAATCGAATTTTAAGGCTTGGATTGGAATTGACAAATAACCAATACCAAAAATACTGTTTATTAGTACCAATAGAAATTGAAATGGGGCGTCGCCAAGCGGTAAGGCAACGGGTTTTGGTCCCGGTATTCGGAGGTTCGAATCCTTCCGTCCCAGGCCGGACAGAATCTAAAAATTTAGAAGGAAACAATGACTTAATCTGGGCCTTTTTGTCTTTCTATCTATAAAAAAAAAGTCTAGCATCCCGTAAAATAAGATCTTTTTTTTTAGGATTCAGCATACCTCCAGAAAGGATTCGGGGTGGGGGTAGATAAGAGTTAGGGAGCGCTGAAAGATACCGATTGGAATATCATATCCGTGTCGGTCCAAATCTCAGTAACCCATAATCCTGTTCCACATGGAATGGATTTTCTTTGACTTTAACCTAAAAAATTAAGGTATTTTGTCTTAGGCTTTATTTAATGACTAAATGAATAATAATAATTGTAAATCTCGGGAATAACAATTGAGACGGGGATGATTCATATAGTCTATTTACATTTGAATTTTTTTTTTTCAATTTGGGGAACGATTATTGAATCGGAAGTCCAGACAAAAAACGACTCAAAATTTTAGGAAAGGCTTATATGCATGGATTGTTATCCTTCGATTTCAGAGATAATGATAATCTTCTTTCGCTTTTTTTAAGATTTGTGAGTCCTTACCTTACAATTAAATAATATACATATAATATACATAATTACTTCCAACGAAAATTGTCCAGTCTAATCTGATAGATACGGAAATCGCCCTTTGTTTTTTTATTCTGATTTGATCTTTCATTTCGGGATTCCGGATGAAAGACTAACAACCTAAATATTCCCTCCATCTACAGGGAAAAAGACTGTGTATAGACTTAAGCAATGACTATTCATGATTCCATAATGGAATCAATTACATACCAGTTCCAAACTAGAGAAATGTTATGGTAAAACTTCGTTTGAAACGATGTGGTAGAAAGCAACGTGCGACTTGAAGGACATGATCCGCTGTGGATTTGCATCCACCATTTTTATTTTATATGAATGGGCTCTTGGCTCGACATTCTTTCTTCTGTTCTATTACAATCTCGCCTTTTGGTGGGTGGTAATGTAACTAGGACAGGATGGAGCTCGAGTAAAAGGATTTTTTCATTTCTCAGGGGCAAGTATCTAGGGTTAATACCAATTAATAAGTTGGAAAAAACTTCGTAAGTAATTTTTGATATAGAAATCGAAAGGATCTGATTCGAGCAATTTTAAAATACAAAAAAAGCAAGGGGAAATTTTGTTGGAATTGGGAAAACTCTTTCCATCAAAAGTGTATCCCGTAGGAATCAATTGTTCGTATGATTCTTTGATAGAAAGAAAAAAAAGGGGGTGTGTTGCTGCCCTTTTTTTTTTTCAAAATTGAAAACTAAACAAACTTTAAAGATCGCCGAAGTAATGTCTAAACCCAATGATTTAAAGCAAAGATAAAGGATCCTGGAACAAGGAAATACCATTTTCAATTGTCTCAACAATTCGATCAGAATGAAAAATCAAAAAAATCGATTCGATTCGAAACGAGACAACCAAAAAAGGAAAGTGGCTTGAGACCACTCAAAAAAGGAAATTTTCGTTTGGGCTTTGAAACTTATCCAACTTGAGTTATGAGAGTACAGATGCTTTTCTTTTTTATAAAAGAAAAGAAGGACTTAAATCTATAATTGATTTGATTATTTTATAGAGCTATTTTCAATTATAGAGCTATTTTCAATTCGAATTTTATACATAGACATAACTATCACTTATAACCATTTTTTTCTCGAGCCGTACGAGGAGAAAACTTCTTATACGTTTCTAGGGGGGATATTCTTTATCTATATCTATCCCAATGAGCCGTTTATCGAATCGTTGCAATTGATGGTCGGTCCCGAAGAGAAGGAAGAGATCTTCGGAAAGTGGGTTTTTATGATCCGATAAATAATCAAACCCATTTAAATGTTCCTGCTATTCTATATTTCCTTGACAAGGGCGCCCAACCTACAGGAACCGTTCATGATATTTCAAAGAAAGCGGGGGTTTTTACAGAACTTAGTCTTAATAAAATGTAAGGAATAGAACAAAAAAAGAGGGTGTGGAGGAGTCTTATCTAGTTTTGTAGAATTTTTTATTTACTATCCCCCCCTTTTGTTCTATTCATACCTTTTTCTTTTCGGTTTTTTTTTCAAGTATTTATCTAAAAAAAGTATTTCTAAAGTTTTTTCCTTATTTTTCCTTATCTAATTCTTTAGATATTCTTTATTAATTAAAGATTAATTTCGATATTTATTATACCTTTTTATTATATTTATTATACCTTTTTATTAATATATAAAATTATATTTGTTATTTTGATTTTGCTTTCATATTTAAATTAATAAATAAACAATTCACTCTTTTTGTTTTCCTCATTCTATTTTTTTTTTTGAGTATTTTCGCAATCTTGATATTCAATGTCATGTTGACAATAGTGTATTGAACAAATATAATTTGATCGTGGAGAAACGGACTCATTTATCTCCGTCCTATAGGTTTTTTTTTCTTTTTATGTTCAGACTTTTTATGTTCAGAATAAATTAGAAATTTTTTTTTTTTTTTTCGAGTTCTTGCCAGTTTACTATTGTGATTCCGTTGTGAAATTAGATTTCGTTTATTTCTTTTTATTCCGATTCTATCTACCCATTCGAATTCTTTGGGTTGCTAACTCAATGGTAGAGTACTCGGCTTTTAAGTACGGCTAGCATCTTTTACACATTTCTATGAAGCAAAGATTCGTCCAAATCTTCGGGAGAGTTTGTAAGACTACGACTGATCCTGAAAGGAATGAATGGAAAAAACAGCATGTCGTATCAATGGATAATTATGAGAATATTTTATTCTTTTTCAATCGATACAAAACCAAGTTTGAATTCTTGGCGCAGAACAAAAGAAATTGAATTCAAAGTTGGGTTGAGTGAATAAATGGATAGAGCCCTAGGGTTCCAATTAGAGGGAAACAAAAAGTAACGAGCTTCGTTTCTTAATTTGAATGATTATCCGATCTAATTAAACGTTAAAAAGATATTAGTTCCTACGCGGGGAAAGATTTTCCCATGAGTGAATTATCGATTTATTTAATGAGTCCTAAGTATTCGTGAATCCCTATTATGGGTTGTAGATGAATGTGTAGAAGAAGTAGTATATTGATAAAGAAAGATAGTTGTTTTTTTTTCCAAATCAAAAGAGCGGTTGGAGTGCAAAAATAAAGGATTTCTAACCACTTTGTTATAGTATAACAAACATAAACCAATTAAATTAACTGCAAATGAGAGAATAGAGAATCCGTTGATGAGTCGACCCGTTTTCAAGGTATCTACTTTGTTTTATTACAATACTTTGTTTTCACCGTATCGCACTATGTATCGTTTGATCGCCCACTAACCTCCTTACCGTTATTTTTAATCGAATTTCAAATGAAGGAATTTCAAGTCTATTTAGAACTAGATAGATCTCAACAACACGACTTGCTATACCCGCTTCTTTTTCGGGAGTATATTTATGTACTTGCTCATGATCATGGTTTAAATAGCTCGACGATTTCATTGGAAAGTGGGGGTTATGACAATAAATCTAGTTCACTGAGTGTGAAACGGTTAATTACGCGAATGTATCAACCGATTAATTTGAGTATTGCTACTAATGAGTCTAACCAAAATCCAATTTTTTGGCACAACAATAAGTTGGATTCTCAAATTATATCAGAGGGGTTTGCTGTTGTGGTGGAAATTCCATTTTCCCTACGGTTGGTAGCTTTTTTCGAAGGGAAAGAAATTGAAAAATCTCATAATTTTCAATCAATTCATTCAATATTTCCTTTTTTCGAGGACAAGTTGTTACATTTAAATTATGTGTTAGATGTACTACTACCGCACCCCATTTGTCCCGAAATCTTGATTCAACTCCTTCGATACTGGGTAAAGGATGCCTCTTCGTTCTATTTATTACGGTTCTTTCTACACGAGTATTTTAATGCGAATAGTCTTATTACTCCAAAGAACTCTATTTCTGTTTTTTTTAAAAGTAATCCAAGATTGTTATTCTTTCTGTATAATTCTCATGTATATGAATATGAATCCATTCTCTTTTTTCTCTGTAACCAATCCTCTCATTTACGATCAACATCCTCTCGAGTCCTCGTTGAGCGAATGTATTTCTATGGAAAAGTCGAACATCTTGTTGAAGTCTTTGCTAAAGATTCTCAGGACATCTTATGGTTGTTCAAGGATTCTTTCATCCATTATGTTAGATATCAAGGAAAATCCATTCTGGCTTCAAAGGATACGCCTCTTCTGATGAATAAATGGAAATATTACCTTGCCCGTTTATGGCAATGGCATTTTTACGTGTCGTCTCAACCAGGAAAGGTTCATCTAAACCACTTAGCCAAGTGCTCTGTCAACTTTCTGGGCTATCTTTCCGGTGTGCCATTCAATTCTTTGGTGGTACGGAGTCAGATGCTAGAAAATTCATTTCTAATAGGAAATTATATGAAGAAGGTCGATATGACTGTTCCAATTATTTATCTGATTGGATCTTTGACTAAGGCGCGTTTTTGTACT